ACCGACTTCTACAAGAGCTTTTCTTTTTCCATAGAAAAAAAGGTGTTCAAAAAGAGTTTCAGAAGATGTTGATCGTAAATGATAAAATTGGTTACAAAGAAAAATGAAGATGGATTCGTATTCACATACATAAGAATTATATATAAACAAGAATAATCTTTTATTCTTTTTTGAAACAATGGAACTTGATTTCTTTGGAGTTGGAATAATAAGACTATTCCAATTCTGATACTCATAGAGAAGGAAGCGTAATAAATGGAAAAAAGAGGCGTCTTTCAACCAAGAGCGAAGAGTTTGAACAACGATTTCTAGATGGATGGGGTAGGGTATTAGTATATCTGACACATAATTTAAATGTACAAAATTGTCTTCTAAAAACGGAAATAGTGAATGAATTGATCGTAAATTTTGAGATTTGCCTATTTCTTCTTTCCTTTCTAAGGAAGATACTAATCTTAGGGAAAAGGGAATTTCCCCAATAACTGCAAATCCCTCTGATATCATTTGCGAATCTAAAGTTTTGTTATGCCCCAACAACAGGTTTTGGTTTGACTCATTAGCAGAAATAAGCAAAGGATTCTGTTGAGACATTCGAGTAATTAAACGTTTCACCATTAGTGAACTGGATTTATTATCATAACCAAAATTGTCCACCAAAATGAATCTATTTAAAACATGATCATGAGCCAGTGCATAAATATACTCTTGAAAGATAAGCGGATATAGTAAGTCCTGTTTCAAAAATTTATCGAGTTCAAAATATCGTTGAAATTCCCCCATTTGAAATTATATTTGAACCAAAGATAGGCATAAGATACTTCTTGGATTATCAAATGATACATAGTGCGATACGGTCAAAACGTAGTATAATAATAAAATAATATATACCTCGGAGACAGGTAAGCTCATCAACGGACTCTCCATCCTCTTTTTTTTTTCATCTAATAGGTTTATGTTCGTTATAGGATAACAAGATGGTTAGAAATCTTTTATTTTTTAAACCCAATCGCTCTTTTGATTTTGGAAAGAATTGAATTATCTTTATCAATATACTGCTTCTTTTACACATTACTCTCCAATGCATAAATGGAGAATATCAACATAGTTAGGATTCATAAAAAAAGAATAATCCACTCATAGGCATAGGAGAAGCCGTTCCCGCATCAGGCACTAATCCATTTTTAACGTCTATCTAATTAGATCGGGTAATCATTCAAAGTTAAGAACAGAAGCCGGTTGCTTTTTTGTTTCCCTATAATTAGAGCCAGAGGGCTCTATCCATTTATTCACTCGACCCAACTTTTAATTCATTTTGTTCCGCCCCGATCCAAGCCTTCAAACAAGTCTTTGTACCGATCCGGTAAGAATGCAATATTCTCAGAATTATCTATTGCTACGACATGCTATTTTTTCCATTCATTCCCTTTCAGGATCAGTCGTGGTCTTACAAACTCTACCGATGGTATGGACGAATCCCTTGCTTCATCCAAATGTGTAAACGATACTAGCCGCACTTAAAAGCCGAGTACTCTACCGTTGAGTTAGCAACCCAAAAATCTAAAAACAATAGGATGTGTAAATGTCAATACAGTAAAAAAATATAACTAAATTTGAGTGCCATTACACAATCAAAACATTTTATTTTAAACTAAGAATACAAAAAGAAATCTCAAAATTAAATCGCTTCTGAACTGAATATAAAAATGAAGAGATCAGATGCAAATATACTAAATTTGCATATAATTCGAATTTAGAATAGATATAAATGTACAAGTGAATCAACCTCCCTTTCTTTTTTTTTTCACTCCAATCAAAAATTATTGTATCACAGAGAATTCAACGAACCCATCAATTGAACGAAGTAAAATAAAAAACCGAACCTATGTCAAGAAAAGATTTATACTTATACACGATCAAATTATATTTGTTCGATACACTGTTGTCAATATAAATGTGAATACAAAAATGGAACTAATTAAAATATTCACTATAAGGACTGTTGTTGGATTGGCACTACATAGATGCAAAAAGGTGTAGATAGTAGATCAAGGAATAAAAAGTAGTCAAAAAAAAATCCGAGTTCTTCAATCAATATAAGTTGAGCGAATAAGCAAGTTTGATTCCGTGGTTATTATTATTTGTTAGTAGAGTTCCAATGAAAACCAGTCGATTGCAGATAATGTCATAATTTTAGATTTCGAGATCCAATTTCTTCATCTAGTCCCTCTATTTGGGGAATATCCCCCTTCGCTTTTTGTCGTTATATACCAATACCACTAGAACAGGGGATTCTATGGGAACAATACGAAAAGGCGGAGTTAGAGAAGTAGAGAAAAGCTTATACTCTTTATTTTCATTTTGTTTGGTTAAAGGGAAGTTCCTTAAAAACCTCCGCCTTCTTTGAAATATCATGAACAGTTCCTGTAGGTTGAGCGCCTTTTTCAAGGAAAAATAGAATAGCAGGAACATTTGAATAAGTTTGATTCTTTATCGGATCATAAAAACCAACTTTCCGGAGATCTCTCCCCTCTCTTCGGGATCGAACATCAATTGCAACGATTCGATAGACGGCTCATTGGGATAGATTAAAATACCCCCCCTAGAAACGTATAAGAGGTTTTCTCCTCGTACGGCTCGAGAAAATTATGTCTATGTATAAAATTCGAATGTCAAATAGATCCATAAAATCATCAAATCAATTAGACTATGATTAAAGATTTCAATTTTTTTCATTTAGAAATGTAAAACAAAAAATTGTACTCATAACTCAAGTGGGATAACTCTCAAATAGCTCACAATCCCTAAGCTATTTCATTTTTTGAGTGGTCTCTAGCCCCCTTCTTGTCTCGTTTAGAATCTGTTTTATTCTTCATATTTAGTTGTTGAGACAATGAAAAATGGTGTTTCCTTGTTCCAGGATCCTTTATCTTTTGTTTGAATCATTGGGTTTAGACATTACTTCGGTGATCCTTAATCCTTATCAAAATGGTAGCAACATACCTTTTTTGTGATTTCGTTCTATCAAAGAATCATCAGAACGGTTGATTCACGCGTGTTCCACTTTTGATTGAAAAAGTTTTACCGAGTCCAACAAATTTGACTTTTTTTTAGATTTCGATTTGAAACTTTCTAAAATGGAATCCTTTCAATTTCTATATAGAAGCTATATTTACGAAGTTGTTCAAACTTATTAATTGACACTAACCCTAGACCCTTACCCTTGAGAAATGACTCAATAGAAATGACTCAATACTTTCTACTCGAGCTCCATCATGTAACTATAATAACCCCTTTTTTACATTACAACCCAAGAAAAAACTGATGGGTTCTAGTCGAGCAGAACAAAGGATGTCGAGTCAAGAGCACTTCTATTCGTAATAAAATGGTGGATTATTACATCCACAGCTGATCATGTCCTTCAAGTCGCACGTTGCTTTCTACCACATCGTTTCAAACGAAGTTTTACCATAACATTCCTCTAGTTTGGAACTTTAATTGATTCAATTATGGAATCATGAATAGTCATTAGTGCGATCGCTAAATAATAATAAATCTGTACTTTTGTCCTTCTATATCTATAATAGAAATAGATATGAATGGGTAGTTAGTTTCTGAAAACGTCTCAGCACTAATTTTAAAATCCCATAGGTAGCAAATAAATGGAAGAACGGTCACTGCAAGTAATTTAATCCCGGATATTCCATAATTGACGATTCCAATTTAAGTGATCATAAGTTTTTTTTTCACAAAATACAAAAAAAGGCCGTTGGTACGGAAATAGAATGATACCATGCATTGTATTTGACTTGAGGTTCCATAAGTTTTCTGTAACCTTCCTAGACCCCCCCCAAAAATCTAATTTAATAGAATGTATGAATAATCCCTCGCCTCAAATTTTACAACAATTTATAGAACTCTTAGACCCAAACAAAAAATGACAAAAAACTCGGTGCAAAGAAAACAGATCTGTTACATATGTAATTTACTTGATCGTTTGTTAATGAGATTCAGACAGATACATAGATATATGTATTTCAATTAAATATTAAAACGAAAATATATAGGATAGGGTACCAAAATTAATTTCAATAGGACTCGCAGAGAGGGATGGGCACAGGCATACAATGATAGTCTGTCCAACTTTTTTTATTCAAACTAGTGTGGTGTGGGGTCTATGTTCCTATCTGACCTAGATAACAAAACAACTAGATTAAGTAGATTAAGTTACATCTCTGTCTCATTCGAACGCAATTTAGTTTGATAAAACAATATTCTTCTCTGAATCAGATAAGTAAAAATGAGAAACAAGAATCATATTATAGCCACTACTCCACTCTTAAATTAAAATTAAAGATCTTAAAGAGAGTCTTGTTCAAAAAAGCAAGAGTTTTACGGATATGATATAATGGGTGCTCTGGGACGGAAGGATTCGAACCTCCGAATAGCGGGACCAAAACCCGTTGCCTTACCACTTGGCCACGCCCCATTTAAATTTCAATTCTGCACTAATAAACACTAATATGAGTGTTGGTTTTTCGTCAATTCCAATGCAAATACATATCTATGCACTATGTAGATATATATAATATAGAATTAAACTGGACTTGATTGATCATTACATATAATTTAATTAAGATATTGTATTGTATAAACGTATGATTTCTTATATTCTCTTTTTAGAATTGAAGGCTTTTGATTGGGTGAATGGGTTGAAAGGATTTTTTGGTCTACTTTACTTTCTTCATTATTTTTTGCCTTATATCAATAAGATATCAATAACTCAATCAAAATACAATTATCTCCAAGAAAAAAATCTTTGTTATGCTTAATATTTTTAGCGGTATCTGTCTTAACTCTGCCCTTTATTTGAGTAGTTTTTTCTTGGCCAAATTACCCGAGGCCTACTCTTTTTTAAATCCAATTGTCGATTTTATGCCGGTCATACCTTTGCTGTTTTTTCTTTTAGCCTTTGTTTGGCAAGCTGCTGTAAGTTTTCGATGAAATTTTGAATTAAGTCTTAGAGTCTGAACCTTTAGTTGAAACATTGAAATTCTTGAATCACCCCATTTCTTCATTATGACCTTTTTCTTTTCTCGTCAAAGATCTTATATAGGATACCCCACAATTCGGTATTGCGGGTATTTCAAAATAAAATTCAAATTTTACTAAAGAAAAACCCTGTCTCAAAATTAAAAAAGTACTTCCTTTCATGGTGTCAAAATATGATATGTGATATAAAAATGGATAATCTATTCTCTAAAAAAAAAAAAAAAAAAAGATCTTGGAGATTGTGTAATGCTTACTCTCAAACTCTTCGTTTACACAGTAGTGATATTCTTTGTTTCTCTCTTCATCTTCGGATTCTTATCTAATGATCCAGGACGTAATCCTGGACGTGAAGAATAAGCATCAAATAATACTTTTACTTGATCGAAAGATAACTTAAATATCAAGCGATCCAGGGAAACGGAAAGAGAGGGATTCGAACCCTCGGTACGAATAACTCGTACAACGGATTAGCAATCCGACGCTTTAGTCCACTCAGCCATCTCTCCCAATTGAAAACGGATAATAACTATGTTACATTACATATAAAGTAAGGATTGAAATTATCTCTTTATCCTTATTAAAATTAAAATTTAAATCGACTTATATCTTAAAAAGATAGTATAGTTTAGTCTAATTAATATCTCTATTTAATTCTAATTAAATTCGAATAAAAATAAAAGTTCTATAATTTAGATAATTATATATATATCACGTTTATCAGCAATTCCAACTCTAAAGTACGGGCTCGCAAAATTATTTTATGATAAAAAAAAAAGAATACCTCGTTATTTTTGTCGGATAAGGGCTTTTCCATGGTCTGGCCGGGTCAGTACCTAGCCGGGCCTTTTTTTGTTCCACTGAATCATAATCATAGATAATTAGCTGAATTTAAAAATGTTATTGAAGCAACAACAATAAGAAATCTTAAATTATAAGGAGGATTCTTTCTATTCCTATGATAGGGAATTCAAGTATCATTTCTGATTTTTGATTATTTTTTTTTAGCACCCTTTTCTTAATCGCATTAAGTACCCAACAAAACACGTCAACACTTCATTTTTAATAATTCTTGTCTGATCCTGTATTGATTACATCCGATTCGACAAAAGATCCATTTATAGATAATAATCGCATTGTAGCGGGTATAGTTTAGTGGTAAAAGTGTGATTCGTTCTATATAACCCCTTACATAGTTAAGGGGTCCTTCGGTTTTCTTCATATTCTGATTCCGAAAAAAAAACTTTATTTCTTAAAAGGATTTAATTCTTTACCTCTCAATGACAGATTCGAGGAAGAATATACATTCTCGTGCTTTTTATATTTTATACAAGGATCAATTAGCAATTGAAAAATTGGATTATAAAATTACGAAACATAATTTTTTTGGGGATCACTACTTCCAATTGAATGAGTAAAAGGATCTATGGATGAAGAAAGCTTTTTTCTAATCGTAACTAAATCTTCAATTTTAGATTTGTTTTTTGTTTATAGATTATAGAGGGGAGATTGAAGCAAAATAGCTATTAAACGATGGCTTTGGTTTACTAGAGACATCAATATATTGTTTAGCTCGGTGGAAAGAAAATTCTTTTCCTCAGGATTCGTTTAAATAGAAATAGAGAACGAAGTAACTAGAAAGAGTGTTATAATCCTCCTCTTCTAGAGGGATCATCTAGAAAGCGAGTAGTTTAAAATGTATTCAGACAGTAAAGGCTGACATAGATGTTATGGGTCAATTTTTTTTTCAGTTACGTCTTAAATCGGGGAAATTATCCATCTACCATAAAGGAGCCGAATGAAATAAAAGTTTCATGTTCGGTTTTGAATTAGAGACGTTAAAAATGATGAATCGACGTCGACTATAACCCCTAGCCTTCCAAGCTAACGATGCGGGTTCGATTCCCGCTACCCGCTTTCTCTTTTTATTATTTTAAAAATGCAATTCATAATTTCATCTTAATCTATCATTGAATTGAATACGTAATTGCCGAAATTTGCTCACATACAATCCGCTATTTATTTTTTTTTACGAACAAGAGATTCGAAGTCAAAAATACGAAAACAAATAGGAATGAAAGGCGTCCATTGTCTAATGGATAGGACATAGGTCTTCTAAACCTTTGGTATAGGTTCAAATCCTATTGGACGCAATTTTTTTCCATATATATAAATATATAATATATATTTTTTTGATTTCTATATTTCTATGTCAAGAAATATTTTTTGAATAATTTTCATTGAATCCGAGATACTTATATTTTATTTAATATATGAAATTATTTAATATTAAAATATTCTAAAATTAAAATAATATCTAATTAATCTAAAAAAAAATCACCTTTTTTTCGTTTAAAATTTTTAAAAATATAAAAGATATAAGAGTGATCCATTTTTTATGCTTGTTCCTGAAGTAGAAAGCGTTCCATCTGTTCCTGAATAGCTTCTTTCAAA